TTAGTTCTCTTAATTGAATTAAAATTGAAATTAAACTCGGCCCAATCTTTTACTAAAAGGATTGAGCCGAATACAATAAAAAGATCCTATTGTATAGATGTATAGATTTTTGAGAGATACATACTTATATAGATATACAAGATCTTAAATACAAAAATATAAGACGAAACAACTTAAACGCTTTTTTTTTATTGTTTTGTTGTGTTGGATCCACAATTAATCCTATGGATCCCTAGGATTGGTGCATTCTTATACTATTTTTTTTATATATTATTATCTCCAGATCCTGCGTTTTTGGATCATGATCGAGCCAAGTATCACAACTTCTTCTACCCATCCTGTATATTGTCCTTTTCATTCTGTGTTGAAATATAAACTTATTATATTAGTAGGCGAGATTTTACGAAAAAGGTTCTTTCTATTCCTTTATATTCATAGCATAGGAGAAACTACTCTTTTTTTTTTTTCAATATCCCCTCGTTATTAGTTACTAACCCTAGTGATTGGATTTATATGCTTATTCTGATCGGAATATTCAAATGATTTTCATCGAATGACTATTCATCTATTGTATTTTCATGTAAATGAGGGGCAAGAAAGTTCTATGGAAAAATGGCGGTTCGATTCGATGTTGTTTAACGGGGAGTTAGAATACAGGTGTAGGCTAAGTAAATCAATGGACAGTCTTGGTCCTTTTGAAAATACCAGTGTAAGTGAAGATCCAATTTTAAATGATATGGATAAAGACATTTTAAATTTTAGCGACAAGTCTAATTACAGTAATGTTGATCATTTAGTCGGCGACAGATACATTCGGAATTTCATATCTGATGACACTTTTTTCGTTAGGGATAGTAATAGGGACAGTTATTCCATATACTTTGATATTGAAAATAAAAATTTTGAGATTGACAACAACCGTTCTTTTCTAAGTGAACTAAAAAGTTCTTTTTATAGTTATCAGACTTCTAGTTATATGAATAATGCACCCCAAAGTGACGATACTCGCCACGATCGTTACATGTATGATACTAATTCTCATTATAGTTTGAATAATCACATTAATAGTTGTATTGACAGTTATCTTGGTTCTCAAATTTGTATTGATAGTTATATTTTAAGCAAGAGTAACAATTACAGTGACAGCTACATTTATAGTTACATTTGTGGCGAAAGCGTAAATAGTAGTAAAAGCGAGAGTTCCAGTATAAAAACTAGCACAGATGATAGTGATTTTAGTATAAGTTCTAATAATTTAAATGTAACTCAAAAATACAGGCATTTGTGGATTCAATGCGAAAATTGTTATGGATTAAATTATAAGAAATTTTTAAAATCAAAAATGAATATTTGTGAACAATGTGGATGTCATTTGAAAATGAGTAGTTTTGATAGAATCGAACTTTCGATTGATCCCGGTACTTGGGATCCTATGAACGAAGACATGGTCTCTCTGGATCCCATTGAATTTCATTCGGAGGAGGAACCTTATAAAGATCGTATTGATTCTTATCAAAAAAATACAGGATTAACTGAGGCTGTTCAAACAGGCACAGGTCAACTAAATGGTATTCCCGTAGCAATTGGTGTTATGGATTTTCAGTTTATGGGTGGTAGTATGGGATCTGTAGTGGGCGAAAAAATCACACGTTTGGCCGAGTATGCTACCAATCAATTTTTACCTCTTATTCTAGTGTGTGCTTCCGGAGGAGCACGCATGCAAGAAGGAAGCTTGAGCTTGATGCAAATGGCTAAAATATCTTCCGCTTTATATGATTATCAATTAAATAAAAAGTTATTTTATGTAGCAATCCTTACATCCCCTACCACAGGCGGGGTGACGGCTAGTTTTGGTATGTTGGGAGATATCATTATTGCCGAACCCAATGCTTATATTGCATTTGCAGGTAAAAGAGTAATTGAACAAACATTGAATAAGACAGTACCTGAGGATTCACAAGTGGCTGAATATTTATTCCATAAGGGCTTATTCGATCCAATCGTACCACGTAATCCTTTAAAGGGCGTTCTGAGTGAGTTATTTCGGCTACATGCTTTCTTTCCTTTGAATGAAAATTAGATTAGAGCCTTAGAGTCTTCATTTAAGAAAACTTACTAAATTTTTTTATGTGTGGTGATCAAGTAGTTATTTAATTTATAGGAATCAAAGTCAAAATCCGAAGAATGGATTTTGACTTTGGTAACATAAGATTGAATTATAGAAAGAACCATCCGGATCGTTTTTTTATCGATATTCCTGGTTACTAATACTAACTAGGAAATCTCTATTAAACAAAAGAGTGAATTCTTTCGCTTTCTTCCGTGGAATTAGTTAACAAGGTCTTGCATCTTTCTATATCTCCCGAAAATAATCCCCCACTAAGAATCCTTTTTGTTGGATCGTATTATAACGAATTCTTTGGGAGTTTTTAGGAAATACTTTAAAATTTTATTAAATTATGAAATTTATAAGACAAGAAAAGATAATAACTACTAAATACGAATATAAAAAGGGTGGATTATCGTATATATATATTTCATGTAGAAACATGTAGAAAGATGAATAGGTCCATTTATTTATATATTTATTGTATTTTATTAATTAATATATATTTCTTAAAACATATACTTATAGACTCCCTATCCCTATTAAGTATATATATACTCACTTAGGTATACTTAGTATAATATAACAATTATATATGAATTATAAGATATCTTTATAACAATATAAGGATAAGGTTCAAATATAAAACAATAAATATAACAATAAATAACAGGTACAAATATTAAATCGAGGTACCCATTCTATGATAACTCTCAACAGTCTCCCCTCCATTTTTGTGCCTTTAGTGGGCTTAGTATTTCCGGCAATTGCAATGGCTTCTTTATCTCTTTATGTTCAAAAAAACAAGATTTTTTAGATACAACAAGGACAAATCTTATATATATATTTTTTTTTTTCAAGACTTACTTGGATCATAACACGGATATCTATTTAGTAAAATATGGTATAATATGCGGCTTCCTTCGGGCATAAGCTCTTATGTATGTGTAAACATGATAAATGAATTATAACTATTTTCAAATAGATCGGAGAATTTCTGAAATGTAAAGTCAATATATCTATATGTATTAGGAAATCATATGAAAGGGATGTTATTATTTTAGTTTGGATCTAAGAAATTCGATGAATTATCCCTAAAGGTTCACATCATAATAGTGCTGGTTGATGAGAGTTACTTCGGAAACAAAAAAAAGTAAAAAAAAAATTATTTTTGTTATTCTCCCAATTCCAATAAAATGCAACTAGGTCTAGTTAGAGTATGAGTTGGCGATCAGAACGTATATGGGTAGAACTTATAGCGGGGTCTCGAAAAACAAGTAATTTCTGTTGGGCCTTTATTCTTTTTTTAGGTTCATTAGGGTTTTTATTGGTTGGAACGTCCAGTTATTTTGGTAGGAATTTTATATCTTTATTTCCTTCTCAGCAAATCATTTTTTTTCCACAAGGTATCGTGATGTCTTTCTATGGGATCGCTGGTCTTTTTATTAGCTCCTATTTGTGGTGCACAATTTCGTGGAATGTAGGTAGTGGTTATGATCGATTCGATATAAAAGAGGGCATAGTGTGTATTTTTCGTTGGGGATTTCCTGGAAAAAATCGTCGCATATTCCTCCGATTCCTTATGAAAGACATTCAGTCCATCAGAATAGAAATTAAAGAGGGTATTTATGCTCGTCGTGTCCTTTATATGGAAATAAAAGGACAAGGAGCCATTCCCTTGACTCGTACTGATGAGAATTTTACTCCACGAGAGATTGAGCAAAAAGCTGCTGAATTGGCCTATTTCTTGCGTGTACCAATTGAAGTATTTTGAAAAAAGGAACTGAAGAATGAATACTTTGCAAGAGATAAAAAACTCAAGAATCATCTTTTTTTCTATAGCATAACTTAACTGAAGTTTCTTCAGAACGCTTACTCGAGCCAAAGCAAACGTATATGAAACAATTCTAAAACGAAATTGTTTATGTCCACAATTTTTTTTATGCGTATGTAAATCCACTTAACTCAATTCAGTAACAAATCTAAATGATAGATTCATCATATATCAAAACAAAACATTTCATCATAAAGTAAAGAATTTTTTTCTAAATATTTGATATTTTGATAGAACGGGAGTTCTTTCGTCTCGAAATCCGACTACTATTAATTTGAAGAGGGCTCTTTCTTATTCTATATTCTTTCTAAATTCAAGGACTAACCGCTGTACTGAATCACAAAAAAATCCGGAAATACATCGATGACTTGTAATAGAACTTATGCTTGATAGAAATATTAGTATCATATAGAGTCGACGAATGAGGTGCGTTCATTAAAAATTTTAAAATTCACAGACGAAAAAATGGCAAAAAAGAAAGTATTAATTTCCCTTCTATATCTTGCATCTATAGTATTTTTGCCTTGGTGGATCTCTCTCTCATTTAATAAAAGTCTGGAATCTTGGTTTACTAATTGGTGGAATACTAGGCAATCCGAAATTTTTTTGAATGATATTCAAGAAAAGAGTATTCTAAAAGAATTCATAGACTTAGAGGAACTCTTACGTTTGGACGAAATGATAAAGGAATACCCGGAAACACATTTACAAAAGCCTCGCATCGAAATCTACAAAGAAACGATCCAATTGATCAAGATGCACAACGAGGATCGCATCCATACAATTTTACACTTCTCGACAAATATAATCTGTTTCGGTATTCTAAGTGGTTATTCTATTCTAGGTAATGAAGAACTTGTTATTCTTAACTCTTGGTTTCAAGAATTCCTATACAACTTAAGCGACACAATAAAAGCTTTTTCTATTCTTTTATTAACTGATTTATGTATAGGATTCCATTCGCCCCACGGTTGGGAATTAATGATTGGTTCTGTCTACAAAGATTTTGGATTTGCTCATAATGATCAAATTATATCCGGTCTTGTTTCTACTTTTCCAGTCATTTTAGATACAATTTTTAAATATTGGATCTTTCGTTATTTAAATCGTGTATCTCCTTCACTTGTAGTGATTTATCATTCAATGAATGACTGAAAAGTGATCGAACGATCCAATTATAATATTTGTTACTTTGTACATAAGCAAAACATTCAAAATTGTACTTACTACCCATCCAAAGAATTCCTCCAATATTCCAGTAAAATTATTTATATTTAATATTTAAGTAAATAGCAAAATTATAGATAGGGAACTATACTAGCGACCTACCTAATTTTATTGTAGAAATTTTCGGGATCAATGATTGGACCATGCAAACTAAAAATACCTTTTCTTGGATAAAGAAAGAGATTACTCGATCCATTTCCGTATCGCTCATGATATATATACTAACCCAGGCACCCCTTTCAAATGCATATCCCATTTTTGCACAGCAGGGTTATGAAAATCCACGAGAAGCGACTGGCCGTATTGTATGTGCCAATTGCCATTTAGCTAATAAACCCGTGGATATCGAGGTTCCACAAGCGGTACTTCCTGATACTGTATTTGAAGCAGTTGTTCGAATTCCTTATGATCTGCAACTGAAACAAGTTCTTGCTAATGGTAAAAAAGGAGCTTTGAATGTCGGGGCTGTTCTTATTTTACCCGAGGGGTTTGAATTAGCCCCTCCCGATCGTATTTCGCCCGAGATTAAAGAAAAGATAGGAAATCTGTCTTTTCAGAGCTATCGTCCCACTAAAAAAAATATTCTTGTGATAGGTCCGGTTCCTGGTCAGAAATATAGTGAAATCACCTTTCCTATTCTTTCCCCGGACCCCGCTACTAAGAAAGATGTGCACTTCTTAAAATATCCCATATATGTAGGTGGGAACAGGGGAAGGGGTCAGATTTATCCCGACGGGAGCAAGAGTAACAATAATGTTTATAATGCTACAGCAGCAGGTATAGTAAGCAAAATAATACGAAAAGAAAAAGGGGGGTACGAAATAACCATAGCGGATGCATCGGATGGACGTCAAGTGGTTGATATTATCCCTCCAGGACCGGAACTTCTTGTTTCAGAGGGCGAATCCATCAAACTTGATCAACCATTAACGAGTAATCCTAATGTGGGTGGATTTGGTCAGGGAGATGCGGAAATAGTACTTCAAGATCCATTACGTGTCCAAGGTCTTTTGCTCTTCTTGGCATCTGTTATTTTGGCACAAATCTTTTTGGTTCTTAAAAAGAAACAGTTTGAGAAGGTTCAATTGTCCGAAATGAATTTCTAGATCTGCGGATTTATCAACATCAAACTCTAAAAATAAACAAATTTTTGTTGGGAATTATGTATGATCAAAAAAATTTTGCTTATTTATATTCTTTATTCTACCGGATTTCGGGAATTACTTAATACCGCATTCCTGGTCATAGTATATTGTGAAGGCGACTGTTTTACTTAACTCTTCTTTATTTATTTGTTTTTTCAATCCAAATTGAAACGGTATGATATAGAATGAATCAATAGTTTTCTATTTGACTAGAATCAAAACAAAAGATAAATAAGCGGAGAATAGAAACCAAAGTATAAATGAGAGGAACAAAGGAGTTTAGGGGAGATTGTTCGTCTCCTAGTCCTTGACACAAGAAACGGAATTTTACCCAACCCTTTCTTGTGTCGAATTAATAAAGATTCTCGATCCCGTTCGTAAAAAATGGATATTTGTAGTTTTCATTTTTTTTTTTATATAGGTTTATTTTATCATAACCCTTTTTTAGATTTCTTACGTAACATAGTGGTAGTGGACAAATAAATATAGGTCAATTTATTGAGCAATATAGAACTTCTTCAATTTCAACGAACTTATAAAAAAAAAAATTTCACTTTAATATTAGATTAAATATTTATTAGATTAAATGGAGTAAGGTTCTATTCTATTCTATTAGTATAGAAAGGGTTTGCATGATATCTGATTGATAGAAATATATTATATTTCTATATAATTGTGAGTCATCCAAAAAGGGTAAATCGAGTGATTCCTTCTTTGTTTTAAGTATTGACAGATACTATTGAGTAACAGATGTTCTGAATCAATTAACGAAGTTCATTTTTTAAAAACATCATCAGAAAAGGTGGAGGTTTTTGAAACATCTCTAAAAAAAAATATTATGATTATTAAGAACTCAACGGGACTTACCCCCTCTTTCCTTGTCTGATTCGAGGGGGATCCCGTTGAGTTCTTATGCTTTCATGTCTACAACTCAGTTCATCCGTTTATTACAGGGATGAACCTAATCCGGAATATGAACCATAAAAGAAAATACCGATTAAACCGATCACAAGAATACCGGCTACAGTACCTATTATCCAAAGAGGAATCCTTCCAGTAGTATCGGCCATTTGTCCTACTTTCCTCCACATTTTATCAAGTGGTCATGCTAGAGACATAAACAGCCATAGATAATTATGAGATGATATCTTTCCGAATGGGATAAGAGAATTCCTACTATCTATTCT